CTGTGGGTAGGGGCATACTCTAGGTCGGAATCGTGGGTAGTACTTCTTAATCATTTCTACTAACTTAAAGTCCCAATTCAAATTCCGTTTATGTACAGAAGTATCCTCTTGAATAATTTAGAGAATATCCATTACTAATCCTTTGTGTATTTTCGTCTTTCTAACCATCCACTCAATTTTGTTCAACCTCCCGTTTAAACCCGCTTCAAGTGATGATAACTAAGCAACCAATCTTGGGGTAAACAGTCTCTACTGCTTATATTTACTTTTAATTAATAATGAATTCTTGTACATAGGAAATGAGACTTAATCTTTTTACTGCAAATTTGTAAGCCGTTTTCTTTCACTCATATAACTATCTGCTTTAGTTCATCAACCCAAATTATGACTAAAAAAGATGAAAAAAAATATTTATTTAACCTTCTTCTCAGAAATTGAACTAGGAAGAATTTTGCATTTCACCTAATTAGACGTCACCGAATCACACGTAGAGATATTGATAATACACATAAAGTTAATGGTATTTCATAACTAATTGATTGAGCAACAGCGCGTAGACCGCCTAAAAAGGAATATTTATTATTTGATCCATATCCCGACATAAGAAGTCCAATAGGAGCAATGCTTGAAATAGCGATCCATAAAAAAACACCAATACCAAGATCGGCTAGAATAAGGCGATATCCAAAAGGAATTACTGAATAACTTAGTAAAATCGATATGACTGCGACAGATGGTCCGATACTAAATAAACGACCATCCCCTCTAGATGGAAGAAGGTTCTCTTTGAAAAGTAGTTTTGTACCATCTGCTAGAGCTTGCAGAATTCCTAAGGGACCGGCGTATTCAGGTCCAATACGTTGTTGTATCCCTGCCGATATTTCTCTTTCTAACCAAACAATTACGAGTACACCTATTGTGATTCCTAATACAAGAGTAAAAATCGGGACAAGTATCCATATAATCCCATAGACCCCTTTTAAGGATTCTAATCTGGAAAAAGAATTGATAGCTTGTATTTCTGGTGTATCAATTATCATTTTTAACGATCAACTTCTCCCATAATGATATCTATGCTACCCAATATCGTCATAATATCAGCCAATTTCATTCTTTTAACTAACTGAGGAAGAATTTGCAAATTGATAAAACCCGGCGGGCGTATTTTCCATCTCCAAGGAAAAACACTCAGATCTCCTATCAGAAAAATACCCAATTCCCCTTTTGGGGCTTCAACTCTCACATAAAGTTCTTGTTTCGCCAATTCAAAGGTCGGAGAAGGTTTTTTACTAATAAATCGATATTCAAAATCATTCCATTCGGAATCTTTTACTCTACCAAAACGTCGTATTTCTAAATTCTCGTAGGGCCCTCCTGGAATTCCTTCCAGAGCCTGTTGTATAATTTTTATGGATTCTGTCATTTCGCTGATTCGTACTAAATAACGAGCTAATGAATCCCCCTCTTTTTGCCATTGAACTTCCCAATCAAATTCATCGTAACACTCATAATGATCAACTTTTCGAAGATCCCATCGGATTCCGGAAGCCCGTAGCGTTGGTCCCGATAAACCCCAATTTAGTGCTTCTTCTCCGCGAATAATGCCCACGCCTTCAACTCGTTCTAAAAAAATAGGATTCCGTGTAATAAGCTTTTTATATTCAGCAACCCCCGTTAAAAAGTAATCACAAAAATCCAAACATTTATCTATCCAGCCATAAGGTAGATCCGCGGCTACTCCTCCGATACGAAAATAATTATGCATCATTCGCATACCAGTAGCAGCTTCAAATAGGTCATATATCAATTCCCTTTCTCGAAAAATATAGAAGAAGGGGGTCTGTGCACCAATATCTGCCATAAAAGGGCCAAGCCATAACAAATGGGAAGCTATACGACTCAACTCCAGCATAATGACTCTGATATAACTAGCTCTTTTAGGTACTTGAATATTTCCTAAATGTTCGGGCCCATTTACAGTTATTGCTTCTGTGAACATAGTAGCTAAATAATCCCAACGTGTTACATAGGGCAAATATTGTATAATTGTTCGATTTTCCGCAATTTTCTCCATCCCCCTGTGTAAATAACCTAATATAGGTTCACAGTCAATAACATCTTCACCATCTAGAGTAATGATGAGTCGAAGAACACCATGCATTGATGGGTGGTGAGGCCCCATATTGACTATCATAAGGTCTTTTCTTGTAGCCGGTAGAGTCATAAGTTTTTTACCCATTCATTCTTCCATGAATTGCTGAAAGTGAAAAGAAGTTTATCCAAATACCAAATAAAAAATAAAATAAAGGAAGAGTACTTAAAACGATTCTTCCAATTAACGAGTTTTTGTCTCTCGAATACTCAACTGACCAATTAATTCTTTATAACGTACTCTATTTTTTTTTGCCAAATAAGCCAACAGCCGTTGACGTTTTCCTAAAATTTTTCGCAAACCTCTTTGAGATAAATAGTCTTTTTTGTGCACTTCCAAATGTGAAGTAAGTCTCCGTATCTTATTGGTAAAACTGAATACTTGAAATTCAACCGACCCCCTTCTTTCTTTTTCAGAAATAACCGAAATGAATGTATTTTTTACCATAAAAGATTTTCCCTCTTCCACTTTTACAGATATGGATTTTACCGATGAGTAATAATAATGCTAGTAATTTTAATGTGTTATATACAATAATCTGAATTTCTTTATAATCTGAATTTCTTTATGAACTTCTAATTTTATCAACTCATATTAATCCCTACAGGTTTGAATTTTTTTTATTCTGAAAAAAAAAAGAAGGGGTTCTTTTTTACATGGCATAATTAAGACCTAAAATGAAGAAGATTCTGTTAATTGATTTGTAGGTCTAATTGATACCTCGGCGGTTTAGTCTTCGTATATTAGAATGGCATGGAAGACGGGGCGTGTGAATCTCTTTACTTTCATATACCCCGCAGGGTATAGCCTATATAGGAAAAATGGACTATCAACGACCTTTCGACCGTGGATACAGATGTATCCTTAACATACTGAAACGACTCCCGTTATTTGTATCAAACCAATAGCGATTCATACAAGCTAAATCTTCTAATCGATAATTAGGCCAAAGAAAAAATTTGAATTTAATTAATTCATTCTTATCTTTATCAAGATGGTTCCCTTTATCCAAAGATTGACTGCAGTTGTTCTCAGTACAAAATATTGGATTTTTATTACTATGCTTTGAACTGAAAGAAATTCTAATTCTCAACTCTCTACGACGTCTATGCGATAAAATGGTTTCGGGAACAAGCAAATCAAAATCATTCTTATCAACATAGGGTTGTTCTCTATATCCTTGATCTGTTTGGTGCTTACTCTTATGAACCAACGAAATCCCTAAGGTTTGATACATAATAAATTGTCCACCATTTTTTACAGACAGGCGCGTGGGTTCGATAATCAAGACCCCCCTTTTGATCAATTCTGCAAGACTTAAATTCTTCTGAATCAGCATTATATCCAAACTCATTTCTCTTCTTTGAATCGAGGATATAGTAATTTTTCGTGGATTTTTCAGCCTAAGCAGGAGACAGTATATATTTATATTATTGATCATTCTTTGATTCAAAGCATCGCCCCATCTTAATTGAAAAAGTAAATAACGTTTTAGGAAAAAATCTAGTTCTGCCCCTGTATTACTTTTGTATTTTTTAACCCCCTTTCTTGCATAAGGATCTTCCATATCTTTTTCGTGGTTTGTTGAAGGAACCGATCCAGGATTCCCTTGTTTTTGTACATTTGATCTAAGATTTCTTTTGCTTTCGACAGATTCTTTTTCTTTTTGATTTCGATTCTTTATTTTTTTATTTGAAACACATTCCCCTTTTTGGGTTCTTTCGATGTTTTTCTTTTCACTAAGAGCATTTTCATTTAGATTCCAATTAAAAAGAAGGGCTTTGCTTGGTATAACCCATGGTTTTATTTTATATAGATTATAGGGTAGGACAAATTCTGGGAAGAACCAAAGTCCCAGGGTTGAGATGGGACGGTTTAGTATTTCTTCATTCATTCCCATCCAATCCAAAAAACCTTTTGGAGGCTTTGGTAAATAGATTTGGAGCTTTTGCAGAAGCGTAAGATAAACAAGGCCTTTTTTATCAATTTTTTTATCAATTTTATCAATTATTTGATAATTTTTAGTATCAATCTTAGTATTTTGATTACTCTTGGTATCGATTTTGATGCAGGACTCAATAGTGACTTTTTGTCTAAGATCAAAATTGAGAATTTTCCAATCAAAATATTTTCTATCGGGATTTTTTTCCATATATCGAATATCAGCATAATTATTAATAGGGATACTCCTCCATATATCAAAAAAATTCTGTTTATGTGTGTTGGAATTATAAGAAATATCTTCGTTCTTATTTAATTGTACTTGAAAGCTTGATTTATAAATAGACGAGTCCCTCTTATTTTCATAATTCAAATTAATCGATTTATACGATAAAAGATCATATCTAGAGTTTTTTTGAAAATTCTCTTTTTGATTCAATAAGTAATATACTTCAGAATCCCCAGAATCCCCCCCTTTTTTTGACTGAATTTTTTCATATGAACCCCACTTGGAATTTTTATTTTTATAACGTAGATTCACTCTATTTCTCCACTTTTGTGGTATTAATCCAGACCATTTAATACGAGATAAATCGTATTGATAATGTCCCCTTAACCAGTTTTTCCATTCATTCATTTCAGAATTCGGAAGTTTCTTATGACTTAATTTAGAATGCAGTATTCCTTGTGTTTCAAAGGAATCCTTTATTTCATCCTTAATAAAAAAAGACATTCCGCGATATTGAAAAACGGATCTTAATTTATACAAGTTACTAACTTGGGTTTGTGATAATTTGTAAAATACATATGCTTGTGACAAATAGGATAAGTCACAAAAACTATGTAAATTTGTCCTATTTCTAATACTATTAATTGATCTTTTTAGAGTTGAAATAAAGTGAATTGTATTTTGATTTTTTCTATTAAGCCTTTCTTGATTTGCTTCATTAATGGGTTTGTCCGTCATTTTTTTTATCGATTCAAGAAGAAGTTGTGTATTGAGTCTGAGAATATTAATAATAGATAAAAATATATCTATGTATATTCTTTCGAGAAAAATTTTTATAAAACAATCTAGTTGAGAGATTAATCGGACATTGCTTCTTTTTAATATTTGCCAAATATTTGTTGTCGATTCGAACCTTTTAGCATTATAACTTTTTTCGGTAGGACTAATATATACTCCTGATGGGGTTATTTTGTTTTTTTCTTTTGTAATTCTTTCTATTTGATTTCGAATTGTGCTTGTTCTACTAGTCAGATCCTTCTTTTTTGTCAGTGAAGAATTTGTCCAATTTTGAGATTGAAGTAGACTAAACGATTCATGAATTATTTGATTGCTGATTCTAGAGTCTTTTTCGTTTTTAATTTCATTCGATTCAGATACTTTTCTTAAACTAAATAATAGAATTGGGTTGAATTTTGAAAGTCCTTTTATTATTCTTTTTATAAATAAAAAACTTTCGATAATGCATTTTTTTGTTTCTTTTGAAACAAATTTGCTTTTTCCTTTTAAAACTCTTAGAGCTAATAAATATGCCCTTTTGAATTTTCCAATTTTTGTTTCTAGCTCCTTAAAAATGGACTCAAAAAAGGAATATCTTTTTCTGGGAGAACCAAAAGGAAGTTCAGTTTCCATTCCCCAAACTGTTAAAAAACAAAAATCATCTTTTTGTTTTTTCATTAGATTTCTATCAGAGGATCGTAGTTTAGATTTGTGCCAAGGTTTCAGGTAGAAAGGAAATAAGATTTTTATCTGAATACCATCTGTCAACCAATTTTTCGGAAATTCTGTTTCCGATAATTGGACACCATTATAGGTACATTTAACGTGCATTTCTCGCTTCCATTCCTGTATATCCTCAAACCATTCAGGAAATTGCAATAATAACATACGTCCAATATTTTTGGCTATTATCAATGAAGGCAATACAATATATTTTCTAAGAATAGATTGAGTTATTAACATGGACCCCCTTATTATTTGTGCAAATGGAATGGTATCCCATGCCTCCGCTATCCCTATCCGCGTTTGTTCCTTTCGTATACTCTCCTCTTTTTTGTTTTTCTCTTCTTTTTTTGTTTCTTCGTCTATATACTCCACAATTTCGGATTCTATCCGCTTGCCTGTCCAATTTGTAAAAATCACTTTAACGATTTCGGATATATCAAACGAGAGGCGGGGTGGTCTTTTGATTCTATCCAAAAAAAGGGGAGAGTGCACGTTTGCTTGAAACAGTTCCCAAATTACAATTTTACGCCTTTGAGCGCGCATAGAACCTTTAATTATTCCTCGCCGAAAGTCCGATTGTTGTGAATAGCGTAGCAAAGCCACTTCGTTTCTCAGATCCGTAGGATTAGTACCAGTATTAGAGTCAGTATTCTCATTGTTAGCAGTAAAAATAACCACGCGTTTGGCTTTTCTTGAGCGAATTTGATGTTCGACTAGCACGTTTTCTTGATCTTCTCCTGATTGTTGTTCTAAATCGGTGATTAATTTGTATGACCATCGAGGGAGTTTTTTACTGATTTCTTTTATTCCAATAGATTCTTTAATAGATTCCTTTGGAATTTTTTGACCATTAGTATGGGTTTTAATGGCATTCAATAAAAATTTTAAAAATCTTTCCTTTTTTTTATTCCATTTTAGTTGTCTATCAAATTCGCCAGTTAAAGTTAAAAAATTCTCCATTTCTATTAAAAATTGTTTTTTATCAAATGCTTCCGTTTTCTGCTCAAATTCTTGGTAATCGGGATCTGGAAAAAGGATAGCGTAAATCCGATTTATACCAAAGGTTTCTCTTAAATTTTCTATCGACGTTTTATAAGGCGAAACTCCTTTTGTCATTGTTAAGCGATAGGTCCCATTTAAGAAAGGATCATAGGCTTTAGGAAAATATTCATTTTTACTATCATCATTACACAATCGAGTTCTTGTTTCCAGTATATCTAGAAAAAGTGATTTTTTGTCTAGAGCTTCAATTCGATTTCTAAATTCCTTGCTTGTCTTATTCCCTTTTCTGTTGTTGGAATAAATCCAATGGTTGTCAAATTCATTATCATTAGGGGGGGTTTTCCCTATTGTAGACCACAATACCTTTCTTTTTAGCATTTCCTCAAAAATTGACAAACTTGGTGGATAGGTAAAAGAAATTCTTTGTTTTCCATCACTTTGGCATGTGTCAAAGAAATATTGTGACATTTCGTTTCGTACAGCCTTTTCAAATCGATTATTCTTTATGTAGCGAAGTGGGCGATTCCGTCGGTTATAATCGAAAAGAAGGGTCACAAGAGATTTTTCAAGGCAGAAGAGTTTTCCTTTTTTATTCGAATTTTCTTGATTCGCATTCCTATTTAGATAAGAATCCTCATAAACGGGGCTTTTGTTATAGCCTGTCTCTGTAAAG